TCTTCTCTACCAATTCAAAATTGAAGATTTAGTTACGGTTAGAAATCTACTTTTCTATCTTCATCCATGGATCCTTTATTCATAATTATTTAATTGGAAGTATTAATCCAATTCACAAATTATGTTTCGCAATTTTATAATTCAATTTTTCAATTTCGAATTGACCTTTGGATACAAATCACGAGAATTTCTATTTTTCCTCGAATCAGTCATTGAGAGGTAAAGGATTTAATCCTTTTAAGAAAAAAAGTTTTTGATCGGAATATAAATTAAACCGAAAGACCCCTTAACTATTAAGGGGATTAATAGAACGAATCACACTTTTACCACTAAACTATACCCGCTACAATCTAATTGTTGTATACAAATGGATCTTTTGTCGAACAGAGTAATTTGGCGTAATCAAAATAGGATCCTAAATGAATCATGAAAATTAGAGCGTTAACTTTATTTTTCGTGTTTGCGGGATTAAAGCAGGAAAAGAAGATTTAAATAATATAACTAAATTAAAAATGAAATAAGAAGTCCTTTGGAGTAATTTTAATAGAGACGGTTTACTAAAAGCACCAAAATCATAACATAAAAATGCGTTGTGTAAAAGTCCAGAGTTTCTTTTTTTTTTTTTTTTATTCTATTCCATTTTGTATTCTAAAAAATATAAAAAAAGTAGTTCAAGTAAAAAAAAAGAATAAAATAATAAATGAGACTTTCGAGTTGTTTGAATTTACTAACAAGTCTTTCTATTTTCAAATTCGATAAATAGTTTTATCTATCATTCGTTGGAACAAAAAGAGGGGCCTGGCTAGGTGTTGAGCTAGCCAGCCCGGCCGTGGGAGTAAAAGAAAAAGGGACCTTCGATCAAAATGAAAACAATAAGTCTTTTTTTAGTTTTCTTTATATTGGATCCTTTCAGCTCTTACTTTATTTTATCTAAATGGAATTGCTGATAAAAGTGATACACATCTAAATCTATATTCTTCTATATATTAGAATATATTATTTTATAATAAAAAGATCGAAAGAAAGCCTTTTTTAATCCTTACTTTATGTGTAATGTAACATAGTAATTTTTTTTTGAATTGGGAGAGATGGCTGAGTGGACGAAAGCGGCGGATTGCTAATCCGTTGTACGAGTTATTTGTACCGAGGGTTCGAATCCCTCTCTTTCCGCCTCCCTCGATGACTTTGTTATTTGAATTTGATTTATCTTTCAAAATTTTCAAATAATTTTTTTATTCTTCACGTCCAGGATTACGCCCTGGATCATTAGATAGGAATCCAAAGATGAAGAGAGAAACAAAGAATATCACTACTGTGTAAACGAAAAGTTTGAGAGTAAGCATTACACAATCTCCAAGATCATTTTTTGGGAAAGAGGGGAATAGATCGTCTGTTTTTATACCACATATCCTATTTTGACACCATGAAATGAAGCGCTTTCTAGAAATAGAAAAATTTTGAATTTATAAAAATTATTTTGTCATAAGAGTCTTTCATTACTCAAATTTTATTTCATACCCAAAATTAGATATTCTCGAAGACTCTGATTGATAGAATTTTCGAAATAAATCATGAATTTTCTAGGATAATATTAAAGATCTCAGCGAAAACTTACAGCAGCTTGCCAAACAAAGGCTAAGAGAAAAAAAAACAGAGGGATGACTGGCATAATATCTACAATCGGATTCAAAAAAGCATAGGCCTCTGGCAATTTGGCGAAGATAAAATGACTCGAATAAAGAGCCGAATTAATACAGATCAAACTAAAGATATTAAGCATAACAGACATTTTGTTCTTGGAGATAATTGCATTTTGATTGAGTTATTGATATGAAGTAAAAATGAAGAAAGTAAGGTATACAAAATTCTTCTTTTTCATTGAATTCACCCAATCAAAACCCCTCCCATTCTCAAATAGAATAGAAGAAATTCGGCTTTCATACAATATCTTAATTGAATTATATGTAATGATCAATAAATTCAATTTTATTCTATATTTTTATTCTAATACTAACTAACTATATACGTATCAAAATCTTAGCAAGATCTCTAAATTCTATATTTGGACCGGAATTGACGATCAACTAATACTAGTATTATTCTTTATTAGTGTCGAATAGAAATTTAAATGGGGCGTGGCCAAGTGGTAAGGCAACGGGTTTTGGTCCCGGTATTCGGAGGTTCGAATCCTTCCGTCCCAGATCATATTTCATTCTAAATCTAAATTTGATTAGAATAAGAATAAGATTCTTGTAAACAACTTTCTGTTTATGTTTAAAGGTCTAATATGGAATAGAATGTGATTCCTATTTCTGATTATTCTCTAAATAAATCTTTTTTTTGACAAACTCGAACTGCATCGAGTTCAAATGACATGTGGAGACACCTAAATGAGATTTCTTTGTAATCCAAGTAAGATAGGCATATAAAGCACAATCCAAGGATTTTTATTAAAAAATCGAGTGGTTTGTTTTTGATTATATGTTTACTTTGCTCCTATTGAGTATTGAAGAAAGTTATTTACTTCGAAAAACCGTTCATCCGATATTGAATTTTCAACGATGCATATGCATTTTGTGCGAAAGAACCTATCTTTCTTAGATCTTATTTTCTATTTTTTTAAATTCATTTTGTGCATCTCTTCATTTCAGGAGTTATTGGTACTATAATTGAATTTAATTAAGGGGATCTCTTTCTTTCTTAAGGCTCGGTTAGGGTAAAATAATAAAAAGTAAAGGGAGTAAGCACTTAATCTATACTTATTCGGCTTTGTACCTATATAAGATAGCCAGCATCCCGAAAAAAGGGGGGTATCCCTCCCTTTTTTTATTTATTATGATTTTTCATTCTTGGGGAGTAGATCGAAGTTAATTAGCAAGGGCAAGTATTAAGTTCAATATCTTTGTCTATCCAAATTTCATTAATAAACAATCAAATTACGCGATCTAGTTTATTTGAACTTTTAGGTATTTCGTGTTTGACTCTAATGAATAATTAGAAATCGATGGAAGGAGCGGGAAAATTGAGATAAACGGATTCATTCATTCTATTCACTTTACTTTCATTCCTTTATTTCTTTTATGACAATCTTATAGACTTATAGAAAGATTACTGAATATCAAGTTAAACAAAATATGAAAATCCGTATATAAAATGAGGAAATGCATAGTCTATATGTATATATTGTTATTGTTCTATTTCATTGAGCGTCGTTTTTCGTTGTGAAACAAGAATTTTGTGATTTCTTAAATTGAAAATGAAAATCTCAATATCTAACAATATCTAACATAGAATATCTATAAGAGTGACAATCGTTCAATCTATCTGATAGATATAGATAGGAACTATTCTTTTAGCTATTTGATAAAATAAGAATCGAAAGAATAAGGACTAAAATCTTCCCTACCATCAGTCTTTTTTATTTATTTCATAAAAATAAACAACAAATTTTATTTATTGATTTGTTGTTTGATACGTTTATTGGCTTTAAATTTGAATTATTGGTGATTCAATTCCAAAAGAAATAGAGAAATTTTTTATGATGATCAAATTTGATTCGTACTCTAAAACTTTATTCAAATAATAATATCAAAGTAGGAAAGTTAATTATAAACTCATTAATTTTCATGATTCTTTATGAATGAAATCTTTTATATTTTAAAGTTTAAAGGTGTGCGCGGTTGGTGAATCTATATTTTTGAGTTATTTGTAGATATTCAAAAATAATTAAGTTATTCATTTTTTTATTTCTATTTTAGAATCTAATAATTGATTTTGACAATTAAAAAAATCTTGCATTTATACTATAACGATAAAATTGGGGTTATGTTGAATTCGTGCTAAAACTTCTTCAGAAATATTTCTATCCATCTATCTAGAAGAAAGGTGATAAATTACTATGTACCGAATGAACCAATGATTATTCACGATTCCATAATTGAATCAATTCCATACCGGTTCCAAATTATAGAAATGTTATGGTAAAACTTCGTTTGAAACGATGTGGTAGAAAGCAACGTGCGGCTTGAAAGACATGATCCGTTGTGGACTTACATCCACCATTTTATATAAGGATGAAGGTGCTCTTGGCTCGACATCATTTATATTTCTTCTGTTTTACTAGAAACCTCGTTGGGTTGTAATGTAAATAGTCCATGATGGAGCTCGGGTCGAAAGTATTGATTCATTTCTCAGGGGCAAAGATCTAGGGTTAATGTCAATCAATAAATTGGAAGAACTTCGTAAGTATATCTTCGATAGAGAAATTGAAAGGGTTTCACGTTTCTAATCTAATAAAAAATTCTTGGAATTGAAAAAACTCTTTTCATACAAAGTGTATTACATGAGAATCAACCTTTTCTATGATTCTTTACTTTTACTATAAATCAATCGCAAAAAGGGTATGTTGCTGCCATTTTGAAAAGATTAAGAATCACCGAAGTTATGTCTAAACCCAATGATTTAAAACAAAGATTAAAGGATCCCAAAACAAGAAAATACCTTTTCCATTGTTTCTATAACTAGACCATAATAAAAATGAAAATCGATTTGAAACGAAACAAACAAAAAGAAAGGGGGTTTAAAGACCGCTCAATAAATGAAATGCGTAAAAATTTTCCTTTGAGCCATTTGAGAGTTATCTAACTTGAGTTATGAGTACAAATGATTTTTTTTCAGGAAGTAAAAATAAAAAAAAAAGAGGGATTTAAACCATAATCTAATTCATCTAACCATTTTATAGACCCATTTGTGATTGTATGTAATTCTATACATAAATAGAACTTAGAATCATTTTTTCGCGAGCCGTACGAGGAGAAAACTTCCTATACGTTTCTAGGGGGGTTATTCATCTACATCTATCCCACTGAGCCGTCTATCGAATCGTTGCAATTGATGTTCGGTCCCGAAGAGAAGGAAGAGATCTTCGGAAAGTTGGTTTTTATGATCCGATAAAGAATCAAATAGATTTAAATGTTACTGCTATTCTATATTTCCTTGAG